GCTTTATTATATTAGTAGGCTGTAGCTTTTTAATCATTCCTTATTCCCGAAGAAAGACTTTAAGTCCATATAAAGGTTATACGGTCTGGAAGACCAGTGCGTAAGGTGCCCAAAAGTAGAATTTCTTGATCTGACCATGGACCCCAAGTCCCCTATTCCATAGGATCTTGGCGGGTAAGGCGGTTGGTTACTCCGTTTGTTTTCAAAGTCAAAAGATAGTTGCAGATCAGATCAGCTAAACGATTCTTAGCCTCCTGAGCAGAATCGGCAAGAGATGGAAACTCAGCCTCAGCAATGAGAAGAGATGCACGCACGTGCGTAGGAAGAGTGGTTTTGAATAGCAGCAGCACTAGTGAAAAGGAAGACTCCCCTCCCTCCACTAGCCTCCTTCGGACCCTTTCCTTTTTCTTTTTTTGCTTTGCTGCACGAAAAGAAGCATCGACTGTGTGCGGAAGGAAAAGTCTTAGTTGCCTGTCAATAGGTTCTGTTCTCACTCCTTGCCAACATGGATCAGAAAGGGAGGGACTTCGGATTTCGCAGCAAAGAAAGATAGAAGCTGGAGATTGGCCCTTACTTTACCTATATGTATGCCACGTTCACCCTTAGGTTGATAGTAGCGAATTATGGCCGATTCTCTTATGTGGTGTCAACCACCTTTCTCGGGCTGAAGTCAATGGCATTTCTTGAGTGCATCCACTGCAATATCTGTGCTCCCCGCTCTCAGAGCTCTCAGAAAGCTATGGCCTTGGTAGGTAGTTCACCAGAGTCCCATAGGAAGACTCTCTTGAATCTGCCGTTTATATACCAGTAAAGCCCCCTTCTTCTTCTTGAACATTGGGTGCCACCCCTGCTATTAGGGCACACCTTTCAGAGTACCATTGGAGGAACCTTTCTCTCCAAAAAAACCAAGAGCTGCTGACGGGTGATAGCAATCATAGCCCCCTACTTAATGGCGGTATCGCCCAGAGCCTGTACGGCTTGGGCACGGTTCTGCAGAGCCAACTGCCAACTAAAAGCAAGAGCGGAAAGACAGACACCTAAAGGAGACCCCGGATTCTTGTATCTCATTTTCCATTGTATCTCTTAAGCTTATACCAGGGTTTGACTTATCTATTTGCAAATCTTTTCCTGTGCGATCCTTTTCTTCTTTCTGTCCTCGCTAGTTCCACTTTTAGCTCGGTTGCCCTTTTTTATTTGATAGGGGGGAAGCTCCATACGAGGCTGGGCCAGCTCTTTCTTCTTTTCCAAATGTTGGATCGGGCTTATACAAGTATCAGGGACTCTGCCAGTTGGCTCAAACATGCACTAATGTTAAAAGCAGAAAGCCAAGCTACTAAGGCAGAGCTGACTAGGAAGGCTAGCAACTAAGCTCATTAAAGCAGTCAGGCTAGCTAGTCTAGTAAGGTCAAACATGCCAGTATTAGCGGACAAAAGAAATCCAGCTATTCTATAACAGCTAGGCTAGTAAGAAGAGAGGTATTTATCTATCACTTGAGAATCGATTAAGGCATGAAGACGTTCCTCCCTTTAGGCTGTGTACCTTCGCTCCGCTGACCGTAACTTCGGATTAATACGGTTCTTCCTCTTCATAAAAGTTAGGAAGTCAATTCTCTGAATTAGTTGTGTCTTAAAAGACTAGTCATAACGAAACTACTAGGTTGGAAGATTAGTAAATCGTGTTAGGACAGCAATTCCTAGTAAAGCAAGAAAGAGCTCTTCTCTAGCTGGATTGGCAAAGCAAGGATAGCTACTAGTAAGACAGCTCCTAAGTAGATAAGACTAAAGCGACTAGTCGGTAAGGAAGAAGGTCTTTTTAAGGCGATTAGTACAGTTGATTAAGGAGGTCACTGATGTAAGGAAGCTATAGTGGCTAGTCTATATGGCTAGGCTAGTAGGAAAGCCTTAGAGAGAAGACGGTTGGGCGATTACTTATATATAAGATAAGTCTGAAAAAACATATGATACTCTAGCTCGTAGCGATCCCATAGAAGAGGACTCGCTCTAGTTAGGCCTGGCAGAAGGTTTCATCATTCTTTTAACCCAAAGCCCTATTAGATTACAAAAGAAGTTTTGGACAAAGAACGGTTGATACCAGGAGTCTGTTACAATATATTTTATTTTCTTGTAGAATGGGCCGAGACTCTTTATATTCCCGGGGATATAACCCGTACTAATACAAATACGGACTTTTAGGTGCCCCAACTAACAGAAATTTTATGTTTGTTCCAATAAATCCAATTCTAATTAAGAAGAGCAGCCCTACAAAGGAAATGCACCCATGACTGCCTATACGAGAGAGTACACAGGCGCTTTTAAGCCAATCTTTAGAATCCAAAGATTCATTACGAAATCCGGTGCTAAAAAGATGGGGTGCAACTAGCCAACCTATGAACTAACAATAACAACCCATTTATCAATTGGATAAGATAGGTTGTTACTCCCAGAGCACTCCTACGAGCACAAAACCCACTAATTGCAGCTCGGATAGAGGCACAGACAGCTAATACAAAGGGAAGAAAAAGCAGCTACTCACCACGCTAGGGTAGGAATGACAACTGATACTAGGAGAGGAATGAGTATATTTCGTCCCTAGCCATCCTACTATCCATATCAAGTTCCATTTACATGAGATAAGTCTCCATCCATCACATCGTATGGAGTGGAAGAAAAAAGGTAAAATACATACGTCAGCGACGGTGCGGTCTTCAAAGCGAACCGAGTGTATCAAGGAAGCGGAAACAATCACTCTTAATCAGAGCCAGCATCCATATTGGCTTACAGGAACAACCAGAGTGGGAACTACCACAACTGCTGGGGTTCACTGCCCCATATTGAGTTCCTTTTCACACCCGAGAGTAGCTGACCTAGGCGAGGAAGGGGGAGCTGTCTTCCTATTGTCACAAAGTTCGGATGGATAGTGGTGGATTAGTGATCCATGGAAGATAAGAGCCTTTCAGCCAACGGGGTAGGAGGAGGTCGTTAATGACCAAAGCCTTTATCGCGAGCCTGCACATATACATATAGAAAGGGCTTCTTCGATCGCAAGAAAGAATGGACAAAACCAGTACGATTGAAAGTAAGCTCTGGGACTTGAAGGCAGAGAAGGAGCCGGTGGAGTCAGTAAAGGAGAATAGCTAAGGAAGGCTAATGACAAAAGGGAGAAGATAATGCGAAAGAATCCCCACCAAAAGCTTTCAAGGGATCCGCGTTCGCAGAATCGGCGTATGAAGAAGTTGTATCAGATACAGACAAAGAGATCCTGCAAGAGCAGGCTAAGCAACTAGAAAGCGTATGAGAGCGAGTTAAGAAAACGATAAAGTAGCTTCACGAAGGACTCCTCTTTATGTATGTGCTGGTGATGTGAAAGTACTGTTCTAGGCGGTGGAATACCATTAATTATTTGACCCGGACGGGCGCATTATCTGAGTTAGACCTAGCTATAGAGGTCTCTTTTAAACCTCCGGCGCCCTCAATTTAACGGACCAAATAGGAATAGGTAGGCAGGGTCGGAGGTGGTTGAGAGTTGGCAAGATCGGATAGCTCCGTTGTAGTGACAAATTCGCACTCTGTTCTATCCGGGAGATGCTTTTGCACGTTTGGTGTGCACTTTGAAATCGTAGTTGGTGGCGGGATATGATTCAGAAGAAGAGTATGACAAACAACCTTACGAATCATGAATCGCAGCATGAATAGCACAAAGAGTCAGATAAGAACAGATGAACGAAGGCCAATCACACTTCTTCTCCTATGATGAAACTTGGAATTTATTTTCAATAGTTGGAACGAGAAAAAGAAGAATGAACGAAAGCCTCTAACTTCACTTAGCTATCATCCAGGGTGAAAGAAGGTTAATTGATGCTTTTCCTTGCGAATCATGTGCACGCAACACGAATGAAAAGAGGTATGTCCCAATGGTTGACTGCCTTTAGCAAGGCAGCAACGAACGCAGCGCCAATTCCCTGATCTTAGCCTTCCGCAGGTCGCAACAAATGTCGTGTCGTATAAGAAAATATGTGCTCTTTCGCCTGGTGAACCGGGCTCTATCCGACTCAAGACAGGGCAAATCATAGTTCCATTCTGAAGGCTAGCGAGATGCTTCACACATGTGAGTTGTTGAATGAAAGCACGGTCCTTAGCTCCCACTACAGGTAAGTCCAATACAAGAATGAGAGGAAGTCGGTAGCGGGTTCGGGTCCAGTAGTTAGCAGAATGAGTATAGAAAAAAGTAAGATTTCCCGCATGGAAAGTAGCAACTTTCTTCTTTTGATTGGTCGATACTAGCGGAAAGAGCCCTGCTCACTTTTCTAGTTATATGAGACTTTTGAATGAAAGATCAATTTTAGATATGAGATCCAATCTTATAACTATTGGATTTTGCGAGAGGAAAGGGAGAAAGGTGTGGTGTGACATGATCTTCTATAGATCCTAAGATTCTTGTGACAAGACAACTCAACCGAACGTTCATAATTGCATTGCATAAAAGAGGGGGAGAAGGGAAAGGGGTAATAAGCAGCATGTGCCTCGCTTACCACCCTGGAAGCCCGGTCTTGCTGCTTACCAGTATTTCATACTTGACGCTGCCGATTCTCTTCCTTATCGCCTGGTAAAGCCTCCCTATGTTTATGTTGTTGATTCTAAAAAAAAAGTATATTGTCATCGTCCTGAACTTCCGATACCGATACACAGCTGCAGGGCCAGCAGCACGGGATGTTATAAAAGACGAAGACGACCGCCACTGCAGGACTTTTTTACAGGACCCGTTTATAGGCACTCTTTTCGCTTCTTTGGGGAGTGGTCTAGCCCGATTGAATTCTTTGTATTGTACTTTTTTTTATTACGAGATTTCGTCGAGAAGAGAGATCGTTTCACAGAGACGGGGGAAATTCTGAGATTAGAGTCATCGCCTGCCTTCCCTTTCGTTAGCTCACTCAATAGCTCATCGGACTGCAAGACTGTCTTTCCGTTTACGGTTTGCTTTATCGCGAGTGATTGCCTTCACCAAATAATTACAATTGTTTAGCCCAAGTCTCCTATTCAAATATGAAGAACCAGAAGGCCTTACAGGCTTTTCCGGGACAGGTGCTTCTTGCTTGCTCTCCGCGCTTTATTGGTCTATCTCGTGGTTGAGTGGAGCGTTCTAAACCCCACGGCCTACATAGAAAAGCCCCTTCGAAAGGACTAAACATCAAACCCGAATGTAGTTCTCTTCATACTACCTCCTTTGAAAAATAAAAGAAGTCCTACGCGCCCTGCCAACCCCTTCAACAATCGTAAGTAAATTCGGATTAGTCGCTCTTTCCCCCGCGACTTTGATAGTCAGTCTCACGGTGCAAAAGCAAAGTTCCAATTCGTCCTTAAGTATCACACTAATGCTCCATTGTTACAGTCAAGCCCAATCCATGGTTACAGTAAGATCTATATTTGCAAATAGATAAAGAACCTTAAAGGAGACCCTTCTTTTTATTTTAAATAATGCATTCTAGAAGAGATCATTCACTCTCTCAATCGTTTAGTTCGCTAACTCGATCATCCAATCATCCAACTCGAAATCTCGTACATGATTTAGATTAAGATAAGAATAAATCATGGTTTTCTATCGCTTTTCTGACTCGCCCGTATGGAACTGAGGCCCGAGTACCCGCGCGGTCTATCCTGTTTACATAGCCGACATAGGTGCTTTCGGCCAAACTAGTCCCCGCAGGATAGAACATAAAGCCCCTTATCCGGTGGCGTTTGGCCAATATGTCATCGGGAGAATAGCCATCCTCCACTAAAGCGGCTTCGACTCTTTCCTCCACCGTAATCTGGGAACTAGTCTGACTCTTCACTCGAATAGAGGGAAATGGGGCTGAACAGCCTGCCTAGGAAGATACCGGTCACTGGGATAGCACTATATATGCTCGGTCCGGGCTTTATTATAACTGGGGTTAGAGAAGGTATCGATGCTTTTTTAAGTAGCAGAAGTGGTGGGTAAGCCTTGGCTTTTGTTGTGACTCTTGCTGTTGTTACGCGGAAAGCTGTCGTAGCTGTCGTCCCGGCTGCAGTATTCTAAGTGGCTAGCAAACCAACCAGTCTTTCTTTACCTTAGCGTTTGAGGGCATTCCCCTTGGAGTGGGATAGGGATAGGTTACTTGTTAAATCAGTTTAGTGCTTCTTTCTTCCAACTCGCTTCTAACAGCCTTTGAAGAAAGGAACCCCGCTTCTCTAGCAGCAGAAGGAAAGCAGTGACTCAGTTCGAAAAGGTGTGATAAAAAGAGCAATGACTCGTTTTTCACTCTAACTTGGATATGGTTTACCTGGGATCTTAGGATCCAAGGACTTAACGGCGCCTAGGTCTTTCACGTCTGATGCGAACTTCCTTCTCACAGGGAAGCCTTCCAATGCCTTTCTTTCGGCGGCCTTTGCCTTTAGCTCATCCTTCTTTCTTTCGAAATTTTATATTCTATCTATATCGATTTCGATACGTGGTCATGTATTTTTCGATTTTGATACTTCGTCATGTTTCTAGTTGATTCTTTCAATAGATTTCCTCTGTGGAAGTATTCCACGTTCTACCCGTGGGTCGGACCCAAAATGCTTACTCTAACGATTTTCTTTAATAGAGAGAAACTCCAGTTAGTTAAGCTCCGACGTGTTAGGATTTTCCAGTTGGGGAGGTAGGTGAAACTTGTTTTATTTAACCCTATAAGATGAGTACTATGGGGGGAGGGCTTTGGTAACCAGCAGAAAGGATTTCTTCTTCTCCAGCATATTATGGCCCTGGACCTGTGGTATAATGGAAGTAGAAGTAGGCCGTCTCGTCTCTGACATACCTTTCTTCTTGGCAATCTTTCACGTCCGTGCATAGTGTCCGGTACAGCCCATGTGCCTAGGCGCTATAATAGTAGTGTGCATCGATATGTGCTCCTACGGTGATCCCAAAGCTACCGGTGAAATGAGATACATGGGTCAAGTCTTCCTAGGTGGAGCATCTTGGAGAGGATCTTACTTATGCCAAGCTCCCTAGGGGCAAGGGCGGGTCAAAATAAGCAAAGTGGCTAATTGAAAATGGTGACCGTTGATAAAACGA